TGCTCAAAGGAGAAGTAATAGGTAGGGATGACAGGATTTGAACCCGTGACATTTTGTACCCAAAACAAACGCGCTACCAAGCTGCGCTACATCCCTTTCAATTGGCCTACAATGTCATTGTAGAGAATCCCTGTCTTGTTTTCCACACCCTTATTTCATCTATTGATATACAAAACGGATCTTTCCATTTCCTCTTTTTGGTCTCATATCATATAACAACCATATAATGAATAATAAATGAATATTTTTAGCGGGAATTCTCAGGCGGAAAGGGACCTATTTTGTTTTGCTGTTTTAAGAAAGGGAAAATCTTATCTATCGAATCATTGTCCATTTAAATTTGAATTTTGAATTAGGAATTCCGGGTACAAATAGACAAATCCAAGTGGTCTTTAACCACACATACATGCGATTATATATGTATTACCATAATGTAATACGATAAAGAAGGAGGATTTTCAATGCGCGATCTAAAAACATATCTTTCCGTAGCACCGGTACTAAGTACTCTCTGGTTCGGTTCTTTAGCGGGTTTATTGATAGAGATCAATCGTTTCTTCCCGGATGCGTTAACATTCCCTTTTTTTTAATTCGAGTTATTGCCGCGGGACGGGGCGAAAAAGATTAGATCGAGATACAATCAAATATCTGTGACTACTCTCTCGCCCCCCCCCCTTTTTTTATTTTTTTTTTTAGTTTTTTTTTTAGAATTAGATAAAATAAATAAGGAAGGTAGAACGAAAAAAGTGGATTCAACCTCACCGAAACTCGGGTTCAAGCTCCAATTAAATTACTAGTAGAGCGAAAAGAGAAATGTGGCTGGAACAACAGTATCCTACAAGATACTTAAAGAAAATCCCGTACGGTGGTTTGATTCTAAATAGAGTTCGAAATCGTTGTATTACTTATTCTTATTATTTACTATTACTATAAATCTATATTGATTTACTATATTGATTGCAACAAAATCTTGAAAGATTTTGTTTTGAGTTAGCAACTTTTATTTCTTTTTTTTTTTCATTCCTTTCTTCTTCGCTTTTGATCGGAAAATAGAAAAGTTGGGTGAATTAAATACTCAAAGGAGGTTCATGGCCAAGAGTAAAGATGTCCGAGTAACGATTATTTTGGAATGTACCAGTTGTGTTCGAAACGGCGTTAATAAGGAATCAACGGGTATTTCCAGGTATATTACTCAAAAAAATCGACACAATACGCCCAGTCGATTGGAATTGAAGAAATTCTGTCCTTATTGTTACAAACATACAATTCACGGGGAGATAAAGAAATAAATCGAATCAAGTGCTCGTATGTCACCACTTCCCGAGAATATGAAAATATGACATTAGGTATATAATATATTAAGTATAAGTATCTAATTAGTTATATATAACGCATATTTTCTTTCTATATTATTATATTATTAATATTATTTATAATTTCTAATAATATTTTTATTTATATATATTATTATTATATATTGAAATGATAAATAATAATAAAATAAACAATAATAAAATAAACAAACCAAATCCTATTTCCTATTTATTATATTAATTCTATAATTTGAATTTTCAAAATAGGATTTTAGAAATAGAGATAGGGATAGGATTCTTTTTAGAAATAAGGAATAAAGAAATCATGGATAAATCCAAGCGACTCTTTCTTAAATCCAAGCGATCTTTTCGTAGGCGTTTGCCCCCGATCCAATCGGGGGATCGAATTGATTATAGAAACATGAGTTTAATTAGTCGATTTATTAGTGAACAAGGAAAAATATTATCTAGGCGAGTAAATAGATTGACCTTAAAACAACAACGATTAATTACTATTGCTATAAAACAAGCTCGTATTTTATCTTCGTTACCCTTTCTTAATAATGAGAAACAGTTTGAAAGAAGCGAGTCGACCACTAGAACTACTGCTCTTAGAACCAGAAATAAATAGGCTTACCCCTTCAAAAGAATCGAATCCGGTTGGGGAAGAAAAAAAATCTTTTTTTTATTGAGCGTCTTCGCTCATCTTGTTTTGATGACCTTATCAGAATCAGAATTTTTTATCATATTAATTTCTACTCTACCTTCCCCGAGTTCATTCTCGAGGGAACCCCATTTCATTTAAAGCATTTCGTTGGATTCCTTCCGATCTCCTTATTTTCTAATCTCGTTGGAAATCATATAAAGACAATTCCTATTTGAGATAGCTATTTGTGCAAGTATTTTACGATTCAGAAGCAACTGTTTCTTGTACAGATTGTGTATTAATCTACTATAACTATAGGATACCCCCACTCCGCGAATTACTGCATTTATTCGAGTGATCCACAAACGACGAAAATCCCTTTTTTTCCTATCTCTATCCCGATGAGCCGAAACCAAAGCTCTTATTCTTTGTTGAGTAATAGTTCGAGTAAGTCTTGAATGAGCCCCTCGAAAGCTTGATGCAAATAAACTAATTTTTTTTCGACGTCTACGAGCTATATATCCCCGTTTAATTCTGGTCATTGAATAAAAGAAATTTTGATGAATAACTAATTCTTTCTTTCAGTTATTCTTTTCTAGTCTATTAATAACAAAACGGATTCTTCCAATGTATAAAATAAAAATTCCAATGGCTTTTGCTACTCTAACCGTCCCGACCACGATTTTTCCTTTTTTCTAGGCATTTCATTTCGCCTTGAAATAAGAAATTGTATTGATACTAGGTATCAAAAAAAGCATATTAACTAAAATAAAGGAGTAAATAGAAATGGAGAAATAAATAGTGGGTTCCATCGTTTCTATGGTTACTTCTTAAACGGTGAGGTCCTCTCTATACACCGGAGCTCATTCCTTCATTTAATTGGTAACTTGTACAGTTCACACTCTTCGGCTCTACTCATAAATTTTCCAGTAATAGATCTTTCACAACGAGATCTATCTTATACAGTAACGGTATGTAAGGATGAGGATTAATTGGGCAGCTGACCCTGTTAGTCCGTTCTTTGCAAGAGTCGAAGCATAATCTTTTTGCTTTTAAAATAGGATTTTCCCCGCTTAATGGATAAGCATTTGCTACCAATGGGGAATTTTTTCTCATCTTAAATTCCAAGATTGGATTTGCGCCAATGGAAACCATAAATTTCATACACAATAGAAGGATATGGTAGATCTATCTTTTTTAGATAGTGAACGGACGAACCCCATTCTATTCACTGGTACGGATCGTTGATACTGAAAAAGTTGTTTCTTTTTTCTCAGCCCATGATCTGAACAAGTCGCACATACACCCTAGTACATGTTCCTCGGCGCTGAGGACATCCCCCAAGAGCAGGGGATTTCGTGACATTTCTAATTGGCTGTCTTGCATTTCTAATAAGTTGTTTAATAGTTGGCATACTGAATCATATACATAATAGACTGGTTTAGATCGATCCTAACCAGATGATTCTGAATTACTTCTTTTTCTCTTTAATAGATTAATAAAATATTAACCCCTTAGGCTTAAGTTAAGAAGGAAAGGAAGAAGAGCGATTAAATCAATCTTAATTAAATTGTGGATTGGTGTTAAATCGTTGCTATTGCTATTTGTTATTTAACTTATTTAACCGCTACAAGATCCACAATTCCATGAGCTTGGGCTTCTGTTGCTGACATAAAAACATCTCTTTCCATGTCTTCGGATACAACCCATAGGGGCTTGCCCGTTCTTTGTACATAAACCCTTGTGAGGCTTTCGCGAAGTTTCAGTAGTTCTTCCGCTTCCAGGATAAATTCTCCTGTTTGTGCCTCATAAAAAGAACTAGCAGGTTGATGGATCATTACCCTGATGATATAACATAATAAAAGGTTCTTCTCGCCTCATTATGTGAGTTAGAAGAATAGCTAAAAATAGCTAAAGAATAATAAGAAAAAAAAGATAGAATTGAACAACCGTACAGGCATTTTTTGTGCATTGCATACGGCTTTACAATGGAATTCTCTTTTTTCTTTCATCGAAAAAAGAAAAAGAGAAAATATAGAGAGCGTCTATTAGACCCAGATCACTAAATAATCCAATTACCACCCTTCTTTTTTTTTCTTTTTTTTTCGGAAAAGTTCAAAAATACTATGATGGCTCCGTTGCTTTATATATTTATTTCGTCTGTGATTCAGCAATCCCAAAGTTTCTTTTTTTTGAAAAAAAAAGAAAGAAAAAAATAGTCTTTTTTTTTCGTACTCTTTTATTTTATAACATAAATATTGTTATAAATATTGTTAATAGCCTCTGGTGTGAAAAGAAAAAAAGTTTGTGACGCTGAGATGGGCCCACGAAAGCTAAGATAAAATTGGAAATGCCCTTTCTCTCATACTACTCTTTCGATACATAATCTAATGTTTTGAAAAAAAAAAAGAAATCAAAAAAATTTCATATCGAATTCGAAGTGCCATGCTATTATTACTTACTAATTCATATTTCATATGGCGAAGGCATAGTCTTCTTTTTTCTTTCCATCAAATAAAAAAAACTCATTGGCGCCGAGCGTGAGGGAATGCTAGACGTTTGGTAATTTCGCCTCCGGCCAGGAGAAAAGATCCCATTGAAGCAGCCAATCCCATGCATATTGTATGCACATCTGGGTGCACAAATTGCATAGTATCATAAATAGCTACTCCGGGTATTACCCATCCGCCAGGAGAGTTTATAAACAAATACAGATCTTTGGTATCATTCTCTATACTGAGATATACCATAAGACCAATAAGTTGATTCGAGATCTCGCTATCAACCTCTTGGCCTAAAAAAAGTAATCTTTCTCGATAAAGTCGGTTGATTAGGATAAAATTGTATCCCTTAGTAGCCGTACAGGCACCTTTTGATGCATACGGTTCAACAAAAATTGCGAAAAAAAAATCAATGTGTAGATTCCAGCCATCCTTCGTTTTTTCTAGTGTGCCTTTTCTAACTTCTAATTTCTAACGAAGGGGCTTTTTCTTACATTTTTAAAATAAAATGAAATTCAAAATGAAATTAAAGAAAGATAAGTTTTGGCCCGTTTTCCTATAATCTATAATATAGAAAAAATTCGCTAAACTTATCGCACAAACTTTTCATTGATCTATTTTTTTTCATTGGGATTCAATCCAAATCACGATGCCATTTTCTTGTTCCTGAATGGGTTTCATCAATTTTTTATTCAATTTTTTTAGGTTTATGCTCTACTCCGAGTAAAGATCCGCCCGATTTTGATTTGCGCATATAGGACAAATGACCCAATACCACATCTTTTTGCTATGATTTCATTTCCTTTTTTATTTTAATTCCTTTTTCTTTCATGTTTTCCGCCAAATATTCAACGTATTTCTCATATTATTCGATTGATTAATAGTTTGAAATCGTTCTTATTTCTATTTCGAATTTGTAAATAAAAAAGATTTATGATTATGATATAGGTGGTAATCATAAATGTATTACCAATTGGGTTTTTTCTAAACGGAGCCTGGATGCTTCATTTTTTCGGTCCAACCAAGCCAACCATAAATCATTCTAATTGAAAATATTAATCTGGATACCCCCCCCAAAAAAATGAAATGGATCTCTAATTGCACTTCATTACACTTCACGCTACAAATTTTTGATAATTCAATCAATCTTTTTTGGGCGAAACAGAGGATATCTCGATCGGGCGAGAGAACGGGGGAATCCCATATGACCCAATATATTTGACAAGTCGCACTATACGTCAACCCAAACTGCATCTTCCTCTCCCGGATTTCGAAAAGGAACTTTTGGAACACCAATAGGCATTAAAGGAAAGAAAAAGAATTAAATACTATATTTCACTTTGATCTGGAAGCGTAATAATGGTCTTAATAATATTGGCCTCATATTTTATACATAGATAGAATAAGGCCATAAAATAAAGAAAGACAGAATGAATGAAAGAGAATTCTTACCAATAGGTCCTTTGAATGATGAACAAATAGGGATGCGTTCATTCATAAAAAATAGGATCAACCCCCATTGCGTATTGATACTTATCGGGTATAGAATAGATCTGCTTCTCTTTTTTCTTCTGAGCCGAATTCTTCCCTTAATTACTAATGGAATAGAACAAATATTAATCCTTTCTCCGAAAGAATCCACCGAAAAGGGGAGGTATTCCAATGCAATAAAGTTACATAGTGTCTATTTTTCGTTGATAAAGGGGTATTTCCATGGGTTTGCCTTGGTATCGTGTTCATACTGTCGTATTGAATGATCCCGGTCGCTTGCTTTCTGTTCATATAATGCATACGGCTCTGGTTGCTGGTTGGGCCGGTTCAATGGCTCTATATGAATTAGCCGTTTTTGATCCCTCCGATCCCGTTCTTGATCCAATGTGGAGACAAGGTATGTTCGTTATACCCTTCATGACTCGTTTAGGAATAACCAATTCATGGGGCGGTTGGAGTATTACAGGGGGGACTATAACAAATCCGGGTATTTGGAGTTACGAAGGTGTGGCCGGAGCACATATTGTGTTTTCTGGCTTGTGCTTCTTGGCAGCTATCTGGCATTGGGTATATTGGGATCTAGAAATTTTTTGTGATGAGCGCACAGGAAAACCTTCTTTGGATTTGCCCAAGATTTTTGGAATTCATTTATTTCTCTCAGGAGTGGCTTGCTTTGGCTTTGGCGCATTTCATGTAACAGGATTGTATGGTCCTGGAATATGGGTGTCGGACCCTTATGGACTAACTGGCAAGGTCCAACCTGTAAATCCGGCGTGGGGCGTGGAAGGTTTTGATCCTTTTGTTCCGGGAGGAATAGCCTCTCATCATATTGCAGCAGGGACATTGGGCATATTAGCGGGCTTATTCCATCTTAGTGTCCGCCCGCCCCAACGTTTATACAAAGGATTACGTATGGGAAATATTGAAACCGTCCTTTCCAGTAGTATAGCTGCTGTCTTTTTTGCAGCTTTTGTTGTTGCCGGAACTATGTGGTATGGTTCAGCAACTACCCCCATCGAATTATTTGGTCCTACTCGTTATCAATGGGATCAAGGATACTTCCAGCAAGAAATATATCGAAGGGTTAGTGCTGGGTTAGCCGAAAATCAAAGTTTATCAGAAGCTTGGTCTAAAATTCCTGAAAAATTAGCTTTTTATGATTACATTGGCAATAATCCGGCAAAAGGAGGATTATTCAGAGCGGGTTCAATGGACAACGGGGATGGAATAGCCGTTGGGTGGTTAGGGCACCCTATCTTTAGAGATAAAGACGGGCGTGAACTTTTTGTACGTCGTATGCCTACTTTTTTTGAAACATTTCCGGTTGTTTTGGTAGACGGAGACGGAATTGTTAGAGCGGATGTCCCTTTTAGAAGGGCAGAATCAAAGTATAGTGTCGAACAAGTAGGTGTAACTGTTGAGTTCTATGGCGGCGAACTCAATGGAGTGAGTTATAGTGATCCTGCTACTGTGAAAAAATATGCTAGACGTGCTCAATTGGGTGAAATTTTTGAATTAGATCGTGCTACTTTGAAATCCGATGGCGTTTTTCGTAGCAGTCCGAGGGGTTGGTTTACTTTTGGGCATGCTTCGTTTGCCTTGCTTTTCTTCTTCGGACACATTTGGCATGGTGCTAGAACCCTGTTCAGAGATGTTTTTGCCGGTATTGATCCAGATTTGGATGCTCAAGTGGAATTTGGAGCATTCCAAAAACTTGGAGATCCAACTACAAGAAGACAAGTAGTCTGATGCAAGATTGCTTTGTTATTTTTCGCTTCTACTTCTATTTGTGATTTGCCATAGGCTGCTGGAAAAATCTTGATTTAAATCGCTGCCTTTTCTTTGATTCTTGTTCTTTCTTTATTTTATTCGGGAGATGATTCCAAATAAACAGGTACGGAAGCTATAATTGTAAACCACGATCGAATTTATGGAAGCATTGGTTTATACATTCCTCTTAGTATCTACTCTAGGGATAATTTTTTTCGCTATCTTTTTTCGAGAACCGCCTAAAATTCTAACTAAAAAAATGAAATGATTTTTCATTATCTCAAGTGAAGTAATGAGCCTCCCAATATTGGGAGGCTCATTACTTCAATTAGTCCCCGTGTTCCTCGAATGGATCTCTTAATTGTTGAGAGGGTTGCCCAAAAGCAGTATATAAGGCGTACCCAGTAAAACTTACAAGTAAACCAGATATAGAGATGGCGACTAAGGTTGCTGTTTCCATTATTATATAATTTCAAGATCACAATGGGTCTATGATAAGATTGTTTATTTACAGCGGAATGATATACAAAGTCAACAGATCTCACTGAATACAAAATAAGATTTATGGCTACACAAACCGTTGAGGGTAGTTCTAGATCTGGTCCAAGACGAACTGTTGTAGGGGATTTTTTGAAACCATTGAATTCGGAATATGGTAAGGTAGCCCCTGGATGGGGAACGACTCCTTTGATGGGTGTCGCAATGGCTTTATTTGCGATATTCTTATCTATTATTTTGGAGATTTATAATTCTTCCGTTTTACTGGATGGAATTTCAATGAATTAGATTCACAAGAATCACGAAGCCTCGCTTTTCAATACAAAAAGTTAAACTTTTAGTTCTCGGATTTTTTTAGCCCTATTCTATTTCGGTAGTTCGACCGCGAAATTTATTTGTTTCTGTATTTCCGGAATATGAGTGTGTGACTTGTTATAATTGATCCTATTGATAGTACAGAAAATGGGTCTGTCATCTTGATCGAGATAGTTTTATCCCGTCGGATAGTCATTCTAGTATCTGGAGCACGGAATATATGAAATGGATCACAAAGTATTTGAACTATGATTCATACTTAATATTCAAACCTCGCGGCCGGACTCAAAAAAAATTCAAAGAAAGAGTTATATTATTTATAAATCGAAAGATTTTTTATTCTTTCAAACTCTCATTTAGTTTATGCTTATTTTGATCAAAGGACAAACCTTTCTTTTCTTTGTATTTTTATTTATTATATCTATTCTATTGATTGAATAAGTGATGATCCAATGGTTCTTACTCAAAGAATCTTTGGACTTAGTTTGAAGGTTTTATTGAATCATCGCGGTTCTGGTATGAATCTGAAGTTTCAATTGATTCATAGGGTCTTAACAAGAGAATTCCTATCAAAAAGAAAGAAAACAAGAATAAAGCCACATTTCATACAAAGAACAAATCAAAGCAAAGAAAAAGAAATAAGTAGGTAAATAGAAGATTCAAGAGGCCTGTAACGATCAACATAAAGACGACTGCGCCGACTTGATTTTTTGGCATTATAATTACAACTACAAAAAAGAGCTTTCGGATTTTCACTCTTTTGTGTCTTCAGATAAAATTGAATGAAAAGATTAAGAAGTTTCAAACTTTCTATTCCATATCCGTTTCAGCTATTACTTGGGTGTTTTTGTTTGAGCTGTACGAGATGAAATTCTCATATACGGTTCTCGGGGGGGGTCCTCTTGGTTTACCTATCTCAATAAAGTCTATGATTGGTTCGAAGAGCGCCTCGAAATTCAGGCGATTGCAGATGATATAACTAGTAAATATGTTCCTCCTCATGTTAACATATTTTATTGTCTAGGAGGAATTACGCTTACTTGTTTTTTGGTACAAGTAGCTACAGGATTTGCTATGACTTTTTACTATCGTCCAACCGTTACTGAGGCTTTTGCTTCTGTTCAATACATAATGACTGAAGCTAACTTTGGTTGGTTAATCCGATCAGTTCATCGATGGTCGGCAAGTATGATGGTCTTAATGATGATCCTGCACGTATTTCGTGTCTATCTCACTGGTGGTTTTAAAAAACCTCGCGAATTAACTTGGGTTACAGGCGTGGTTCTGGCTGTGTTGACCGCATCTTTTGGCGTAACAGGTTATTCCTTACCTCGGGACCAAATTGGTTATTGGGCAGTCAAAATCGTAACAGGCGTTCCGGAAGCTATTCCGGTAATAGGATCGCCTTTGGTAGAGTTATTACGTGGAAGTGCTAGTGTGGGACAATCCACTTTGACCCGTTTTTATAGTTTACACACTTTTGTATTACCCCTTCTTACTGCTGTATTTATGTTAATGCATTTCCTAATGATACGTAAGCAAGGCATTTCTGGGCCTTTATAGAGAATATAGACCATAGCTATATTGTAACCAATAATTTATCTTATTACTTGGGGGAGGAACAATAGTATTTCATTGCTACAAATATGGATTATTGAAAAAAAAATAAGACATGTATTTGGATATTTCCTTTCAACTACAACAATATTCTATTATTTATTTGATATGACATGAATAGTTGAAGGGAATTCCCCGAAGAGAAAATGGATTATGGGAGTGTGTGACTTGAACTATTGATTGGGCCGTGCAGAAATATGCCTTTATCTGCTACATTGGAATTCACAACCAAATGTGTCTTTGTTTCAACCACCGTGTAAGCCCCATACAAAGGATAGGCTGGTTCGCTTGAAGAGAATCTTTTCTATGATCAGACCTGACGATGTTGTGTATAAATAGGGCTCCGTAAGATCCAGTAGAATAAGTGATTTGGCATAATCCAAATTAGATTTTAGTTTTTTTTTTTTTACTTTCTTATCTTAATAGTATGAAAATGCATTCATTTCTTCTGCATCGACCCGATTAAATTATACTATCGGAGTGAAACAAGGGATCTAAAGAAGAGCAAAGGCTAGACTATATTAGTAACAAGTAAATCCTTTGTATGTAAAAAATCTCGATATATTTTTGGGATAAAGGTGAATCGCAAGGCCTAAGACGACCCATAAAGCACTTGATCACGATCAACTTTGTACGCCTACTTGGGTATTGAGCATTTACCTGTAAAAATGAAATTCCTTGGAATGTATAATTGCAACTCCGTAAAATGGAATCGGGTAACTTTTTTCTTACATATGGAACCATTCATATATGTGGGGATAACATATAGATTTTTTTAAAACATATAGAATATAGATTTATTTTATAGGTATCCGTTTGTATCCATTTGATTCGATTGACTTTTGCTTGAGCCGGATGATGAAAAATTATCATGTCCGGTTCCTTTGGGGGATGGATCTAGAAAAATTCACCTATCCTAATAACAAAAAAACCTGACTTGAACGATCCTGTATTAAGAGCTAAATTAGCTAAAGGTATGGGTCATAATTATTATGGGGAACCCGCATGGCCCAATGATCTTTTATATATTTTTCCAGTAGTAATTCTCGGTACTATTGCTTGTAACGTGGGCTTAGCGGTTCTAGAACCTTCAATGATTGGTGAACCCGCGGATCCATTTGCAACTCCTTTGGAAATATTACCTGAATGGTATTTCTTTCCCGTATTTCAAATACTTCGTACAGTACCTAACAAGTTATTGGGTGTTCTTTTAATGGTTTCAGTACCCGCGGGATTATTAACAGTACCGTTTTTGGAAAATGTTAATAAATTCCAAAATCCATTTCGTCGTCCAGTAGCGACAACCGTTTTTTTGATTGGTACTGCAGTAGCCCTTTGGTTGGGTATTGGAGCAACATTACCGATTGATAAATCCCTAACTTTAGGTCTTTTTTAAATTGAATCAATTAAAAAAAAAATATCATGATGTGCGTATCTAGGGAGTAGTCACTTCAAAGGCAAAGTGAATTCTCCCTAGATACATTTATTCAATTCTGGTCCGAATCTATGGATTGTGCTGAAGGTTCAAAATCCATTGGATTCAAAATTTTGATAAATCAATTTCGAAATGCTTTTTCTACTTCTTTTCTAGAATGCCCAATATTTGTTTTACATCTTCTATGCGAAAGTGTTCAATTTTCATAAGGTCTTCTCGACTGTTATTCAAAAGGTCCAATAATGTATGTATATTGGACTTTTTGAGACAATTATAGATCCTGGGAGGCAATTCTGATTGGTCAATAAAAATATATTTCAATGCTATTTCTTTTTTCTTTTTTGTTAGTTTAACTAATCTATCATGAAACGGAAAAAAAGGTAAAGTAACATCGTGTTGATTGTTTTCTAAATGTAAGTTTTCTTCTTCCGCATGTAGAAAAGGAATAAATAAATCAATCAAATTGCGAGAAGCTTCATGAAGTGCTTCTTTCGGAGTTAAACTTCCATTTGTCCATATTTCTAGAAAAAGTATCTCCTGTTTTTCATTATCATTCCCATAACAATGAATACTATGATTCGCATTTCGAACAGGCATGAATACAGCATCTATAGGATAACTTCCGTCGTGAAAGTTCTTTGGCGTTTTTATACCGTATCCTCTATTTCTCTCGATTTGTAATCCAATACACAAATCAATTGGTTCGGTTAGGCTGGCTACATGCTGGGTATTATCAACGATTTCCACAGAAGGCGGTAAGATGATGTCTTGAGCAGTTACATATCCGGGACCCTTGGCACAAATAAAGGCGTTACGAGTTCCATACAAATTCCCTCTCAATACAATTTCTTTCAAATTCATTAAAATTTCATGGACTGATTCTTGAATACCTACTATGGTAGAATATTCGTGGGGTATTTTCTCAGATTTTGCACGTGTAATGCATGTTCCTTCTAGTTCTCCAAGCAAAGCTCTTCGCATCGCAATGCCTATTGTGTCGGCTTGGCCTTTCATAAGTGGAGACAGAATAAAGCGTCCATAATAAAGGCGCTTACTATCTGTTCTTGATTCAACACACTTCCACTGTCGTGTCCGAGTCGAAGTAGATACTTTTACTTTCTCTCGAACCATAGTAATATTATTTTATTTGATCAGATCCTTGAATCATTTATTTCTCTTGAAATCTCTTTAGTGTTTATTTCTACACACGTCTTTTTTTAGGGGGTCTACAGCCATTATGTGGCATAGGGGTTACATCCCGTACGAAACTTAATAGTATACCACTTCTACGAATAGCTCGTAATGCTGCATCTCTTCCGAGACCAGGACCCTTTATCATAACTTCTGCTCGTTGCATACCTTGGTCTACTACTGCTCGAATAGCATTTCCCGCTGCGGTTTGAGCAGCAAAAGGGGTCCCCCTTCTTGTACCCTTGAATCCACAAGTGCCGGCGGAGGACCAAGAGATTACCCGACCCCGTACATCTGTAACAGTAACAATGGTATTGTTGAAACTTGCTTGAACATGAATAACTCCTTTTGGTATTCTACGTGCACTTTTCCGTGCACTACTGCGCCCGTTCCTACGTGAACCAACTTTTGGTATAGGTTTTGCCATATTTTATCATTTCATAAAGATAAGTCAGAGATATATGGATATATCCATTTCATGTCAAAACAGATCTTCTATTTTTATTTGTTTATCGCTTTCGTTAAGATTAGTTTCTTTTCTTTCAGGAGTTCTTTTTAGAATAGACAGATTATCCTTGTCTTTGTTTATGTCTCGGGTTAAAACAAATTACGATAATTCGTCCCCTCCTACGGATTAGGCGACATTTTTCACAAATTTTACGAACGGAAGCCCTTATTTTCATAGTTGTTATTCCTTAAATTTTTCCGAATTCGCTTATTGGAAGAAAATAAGTTTCTTGAAATTTGAATTGGATCCCCCCGAAAGGAATCTTGAAGTTGAAAAAACTACCTAATCGTTCGAATCCTTGTTGCGAAGTCTATAAATTATACGCCCCCCTGGTTGAATCATAAGCACTTACTTCACTTTTGTTGACTCTATCCCACGTTGGTAAAACTCTCCCGAAACAGAACCTAAAATCAGATCTTCATTATCTAAAGGAATCCGGAGTGGGAGTGATTTACTAATTAAACCTTCATGAATCCATTTTTTTGTTCTTTTATTCCAGGTAAAACTTCCTTGACGTATCAACTACCGTAGGGCAGGAGGAGTTCTATTAGACAACCCGTGCTTTTTTCTTTTTTTTTGCACAAATGGAGAGTTTCGGATACAATTCGTATACCGGACAGATTACCATATATAACACAAAATTTCTCCACCGATTCCTTCTAGTCGAGCCTCCCGGTCTGTCATTATACCCCGAGAAGTAGAAAGAATTACAATCCCCATCCCGCCTAAAATCCTAGGAATTTGTTGATAGTTAGAATAGATTCGTAGACCTGGTCGACTGATCCGTCGTAAATTTAAAATAGTTCTATGTGGTCCTTTTCTATTCCTTCTATGTCGTAGGGTTAAAACCAAAAAATATTTGTTGCGTTCCCGATGTTTCCTTACGTTATCGATAAAACCTTCTCGTAAAAGTATTTTAACAATGTTTTCAGTGATGTTAGTAGATCCTATTTGAATCGTTCCTTTTCTATTCATATCAGCATTTCGTATAGAGGTTATTATGTCAGCAATAGTGTCCTTACCCATGGTAAACTAAAATTTTTGTTGCTCCCGAATTTTGATATAACCAACGTGGTCTTTTTTTTTTTACTTAGTAAAGGTATATACGTGAGACACAATCTACTAATTAATCTATGCCATTTAAATACTCTAAATACTCTAACTATACTTGGGTCTCGTCTTATAATACCTCGGGAGCTAATGAAACTATTTTAGTGAAATTTAACTGTCTCAATTCCCGGGCGATCGCACCAAAAATTCGAGTTCCTTTTGGATTTCCTTCTTGATCAATGACAACGGCAGCATTGTCATCATATCGTATTATCATCCCGTTGTCGCGTTTGAGTTCTTTACGAGTACGTACAATTACAGCTCTGATCACTTCTGATCTTTCTAGAGGTGTATTTGGTACTGCTTCCTTGATCACAGCAACAATAACGTCACCAATATGAGCATATCGGCGATTACTAGCTCCTATGACTCGAATACACATCAATTCTCGGGCCCCGCTGTTATCTGCTACATTCAAATGGGTCTGAGGTTGAATCATTTTTTAAATCTCTTTTTTCAATGTAACAAAGGACGAAGAAAAAAAGAAATATTGTTTGTCAAAAAAAAAAGGAAACTCGCAATTGTTTTTTTATTCCCAAGACAAGACTTCTTTCCTTTGGTTCTATATTCCTATCCTGAAATAATGAATTGAGTTTTTATAGGCATTTTTGACGCCGCTATTGAAATAGCCTTTCTGGCTATATTTTCGGCTACTCCGCTCATTTCATAAAGTATTCTGCCCGGTTTAACGACAGCTACCCAATACTCGGGAGATCCTTTCCCCGAACCCATACGTGTTTCTGTAGGTCTTACCGTAACGGGTTTGTCTGGAAATATACGTACCCATATTTTTCCACCACGGCGTACATTTCGTGTCATTGCGCGTCGCCCCGCTTCTATTTGTCTAGATGTAATCCAAGCGGGTTCAAGTGCTTGAAGAGCATATCTACCGAAACAAATCCGATTACCTCGATAAGATATCCCCTTCATTCTTCCTCTATGTTGTTTACGAAATCGGGTTCTTTTGGGGTTATAGTTGATGGTTGTTGTTTATGAATTCCATCTCTACTACAGAACTGGACATGAGAGTTTCTTCTCATCCAGCTCCTCGCGAAAAAAAAAATGAATAAAAAAATATTTAATTCTTAATCTTAAGATATACAGAATGAATAATTGAATCTTGGGATTCTTTGCTTTGCGATTTTATCTGATCTATTATAAATTTGTATATCTTGTTTGGATCTATTGGATATATATATAAATATAAGGAATTAAACACGGATTCTATTTCTAGATAATGTCTTATCTTGGTTTTGTTATAATGTTATAACGAATCTTTATTTTGTTTTTTATCATATTCATATCAGATTCAGATCGACAAAAATTGACCAATCAAATAAAATGAAACTCAAATTTTCGCGGGCGAATATTTACTCTTTTTCTAGTTCAGTTGTCGGGTTAACCCATGACCTCTCAGAATCAGAATAAAAAGAAATGCAGTGGTCTCTGGTTTGTTCCGCCATCCTCCCCGATAAATCATTAGGATTCGTTTTCAATAGAATCCTCCGCATTCACGGGTTCCGTCGTCCCCATCGCTCTCGATTAATGCTTAGGTCTGAATTCTCCAATGGAGCCTTAATTTTATATTTCTATTTATTTAATAAAATAAAAATAAAATTTGTTCTTGAGTCAACCTTCTCAGTCTTTATTGACTTAAGTTAAGGCTCTTGATTTTTTCTTCAATGAACAGATATTCATCTAATTATTGATGAATCTCTATTGATGCTCTATTACATTGCTCTTTATGAGATGCTTCATAGACCTTACATATTGGAATCCTATATCATTTCATTGCTATTTCTGTTTCTCTCTTTCTCTCATCCTTCTATTTATCCACATACTTTTTATTTTGCTTCACAATTTCGATCTATTCATAATCAGATTGGTTTTGTCTTTTACTTAATGCAAAAAAAAATTCAGTTGCTATAATGATATGACCAATATATCATATCTTGACTGATTCTTTGGATCCAGATAATCCGAAGCGATGAGTTGGTTATTAGTGCTATAGTTATTAGCTTATACTGTGGTTCGCCCATTTTTTTTGAATCCTAAGCCTAAAAAACCCAACGAGTCGCACACTAAGCATAGCAATTATATCAAATGATCAATCAAATTTTTATTTAACCTTATAGAATTTAGAACTGCTCATTTTTTTATTTTTATGTTCAATCAAAAAATCAAAGAATTTGTCATTTTTTGTTCTATCGCAGAATAGAACGTAAAGACAAGTATAGTCTTATTCTTATTATTCTTCGTCTATAAATATCCAAATTTTGATTCCTAATACCCCATAGATAGTTCGAACTCTATAAGAGCAATACTCAATTTTCGCTCCAATGGTTTGTAGAGGAACCCTACCTTCTCGGATCCATTCGACACGTGCGATTTCTTTTCCGTCGATACGCCCTGCAATTTGTATTTGAATTCCTTTTGTATCCGCTTGCTCAGTTAATTCAATAGCCTTTTTCATTGCCTTTCGAAATGAAACTCGATTCTTTAATTGTCCGGCTATAAATTCGGCAAGAATATTAGGGTGCCCATAAGGATTTCCAATTCTTGTAATAGCAATGTTGAGTTTTCGGTTCATACAATTAAGTTCTTTTTGCATATTCATCTGTAGTTCTTCGAGTTTTCGTGGCTTATCTTCAATTAATAATTTTGGAAATCCCATATAGATTATCACCTGAATTAGATCCAGTCTTTTTTGAATCTCTATACGTGCAATTCCCTCGACACCAGAAGATAGTCTCATATTTTTTTGTACATAATTCTTGATACAGTCTCTTATTTTTTTATCTTCTTGTAGACCCTCGGAATACTTTTTCGGTTGTGCAAACCAAAGAGAATGATGACTTTGGGTTGTACCAAGTCTGAAACCAAGTGGATTTATTTTTTGTCCCATAATCCTCCACTACTATATATTAGGATATGTCATATTTGTGTTCTTATTTATCCCTTTTTTAGCCATCCTAGCCATCCGGTGTTTTTTGGTTTTGGGCGCAGCATATATCTGTCAAGTGGTTCAAATTCAAGATCTTTCAATGCAATAGTTATATGACAAGTGGGTCTTTTTATCAGATAACTCCGTCCTCGAGCTCGAGG